TCTTGACATGTCGGTGGTTTTTAACCGTGGGCATCATGCCAGGAAGTTGGTGGGCTCATCATGAATTAGGTCGGGGTGGCTGGTGGTTTCGGGATCCCGTAGAAAATGCTTCTTTTATGCCTTGGGTATTAGCCACAGCTCGTATTCATTCCGTAATTCTACCCCTTCTTCATTCTTGGATCTCGTTTCTGAATATTGTGACTCTTCCATGCTGTGTCTCAGGAACCTTTTCAATACGGTCCGGATTGCTAGCTTCCGTTCATAGTTTTGCTACAGATGATACACGAGGAATCTTTTTATGGCGGTTCTTCCTTCTAATGACCGGCATATCTATGATTCTTTTCTCCCAGATGAAGCAGCAGGCATCGGTCCGTAGAACTTATAAAAAAGAGATGGTTGTGGCGCGAAGTACTCTTGTGCACCTCCGTCACTCGGCTCGCGCGCAACCCCGCCCCGTTATGGAAGAATTTAACTTCTTACCGGGCTGGTTATTCAGAGCCAGCAATTGGCTGCCGGATTTCGTGCCGCAACTTTAAGAAGATCGCTTCGGGGCTCACTGTGGCGTGGCTGAATGTAGAGCAGTCCGCCCCTACTGCGTTTGATCAGTAAATTCTTGATAAGTTCGGAAGATGGTCAAGGTAGCTTGCTTCCAAGCCACTGCACTAGATGCGCATGTAGTCGTAGTAGTAGGCTCAGAATGCCTCTCTTCTATACTAAAATACTACTTAGGATGAATGGCTCGTTCTCTTACTTGACCATGGCATCGCCAACATGAGTCTGTGTTCGGTGGTTGATAAGCTGCTAGTTGGTATTTAGTTTAGGGCTTTTTATTTCCTTTCACTTTTCCCAACGAGGTGGAGGGCCATCGCAGAAAGTCACCTATCCCCTTCCGAAGACAGGAATTGGGTAGTAGGGGGCCTTGGACCCCAAGGCTTTGACCTGCTGGCTATTGGAAAGTTTCCGTTTACCGCGAAGTGAATAAAGTTGGGGGGGCAGAAAGGGATGCCAGGGAAAGAGTCACCTCAGGGTTAATTTAATGCCCACGGGCAAGAAAAGGTTCCGAAGTGAAGCCCTTTGACCCAGTGCTATCTATGTTAGGGGACTGGTGGAACCATATCGAATAGGGAACTCGTTCCAGTACCGCTACCGCTTCGACTGCGAGAAGGAAGCCTGATGAAGAAGATGACTCGACTCGCGTCTGGGAAAACCTGATCTGGTAGGGAAGACAGACCTTAGATGGCTCAGCTTCGACCCATTTGGTGAAGTAATCGGTAGCTACCAAAAGAAAGGGGTAGAATAGAAGAAGGGGCTCGGGATCTTCTAGATTAGGGATCAAAGTACCAAGCGGGCAAGAACGCACTGATCTGTAGTACGCCTCAGGAGTCGGCGGAGAAGAGTTCAAACTAGGCAAGTCGTTCCAAAAAGTAGGTTAGGTAGCCCCGCGAAACCTCTTATTCCGGCTAACTACGACTACTCAGGAATAGCGGCGTTTCGGGATAATCGCCTGTTGTCTCTTTCCTGACCCGAAAGATGCCCACAATCGTCTCTAAGTCCCTGTCCCTGCTTTGACTGTGCCTTATCTTAGGGCACGGTACCTTAGTTTAAATCCATAGTTTACCGCTTTCCCTTGCAAAGACAAAGACCAGATTTGTCCCACCCGGGGATCTGACCCGGATTCGCGCTTTAATAAGCTCACTCGTGCCACGTCGTCCTACTAAAGGAAAGGGCTCTTTATATTCCGAGTTGGCCTGCACCCTATCCTATTCGATTAGGAAACTGATGATTCTAGAGCAAGTGACATCCATATCAAATCCTCCAGAAGTAATGCTCAACAGGAAAGTCATAAAGAAGTGCCACAGCACTATTGCTATGGATCGGACATTCACAATTGCATTACCTGAATGGAATGGCAGCAGTCTTCTTAGTCCCAATCCCTGCGCATTCAAGAACAAGCCCATCTAGGAATATATAATCCCTTGGGTACGAACTAGCATTCGATTCTGTGTACGTGGTAAACTCTTGATCCTTTAAAGAGAAAGAGGGCATCAACAATTTCACTTCCTTGCCGCTGGCTTTTCAACTAACTGGCCAGGAGAGTTTACTTATGACTTCCTTAGGACTGCAATAGGGCTTGCTTAGTCACCTCCTTAACTCATAGAATGCTTTAAAACTATCTTAATTGTGACTTGCTTTCCAAAACCAAAACAGGATAACTCAAAGGCTTGATCACGGGATTTGACTTCCTGCTAATAATCCTGCTGTATAACCCCTCCGCAAGGTAACCTATCACTCCGGGCTTACCTTCAAAAAGTGTAACGACCTAGAAGGTCTAGAAAATGACTATTAGTTAGACGGAATAGTCATTTCATTGAAACTATTACGAGGACTGTACTAGAACAGGCTCCCATGGAACACAACTACACCTCGGCTTGCCTCTCAGTTGAAAGAGGAAGATGCCATGAGACTGATCTGGATATTCCCTAAGTACAAGGAAAGATCTCCATTATAACCCAACCCTGTACGTACCCTTTTGCCATCGTATCCCGTAAGCCCTTCTTTCTTTTAGCCAACTCCTTCTACTTCAAATAGCTCTATCCACTGGGACGGACTTTAAGCCTTTCTCTTCTTTACTTAACCTTGCTCCGCAACTGAAAGGGGTCGGTAGACTGACTTGCTTGCGGGACTAATGCTAACAAATTGCTCAACTACTCGCTTCAAGTCTCCCGCTCTCTTATCTTGAATCAGTGTGCACCGAGGGAGTCAAGATTTATAGAGTCAGTGTGCAGTGGCCTATTTTTCATTCAACTAATTCATAGTTCACTTAGCCCTCTAGCTAAAAGCTATCAGTCAAGTTAGGAGGAGGGTTGAATCTGTACTTCCTTTCCTTCCTCCAACTTCTTAGCCCCGATCTTTGGAATTTCCTAGTGAGGGTCCCGATAGGGGCAATCTCAAGGATTCGTCCTACTTCTAGATTGAACCACCTGAAAAAGGCTATGGTGACGCTTTCTCACTCATTGATCAGGATTTTTTGTCGTGTTATTCGCATTCTGTTTTGGCTACTCACGAAACTCTTTATCCTTAATAGGAAGAACTCCCTTTAGAGGAAGGATACAAAGACCAAGCCTGTCTTTCTCTCTGAAAAAGGGCATATGGGGCAGGGCAGAAAGACTATTTTTGGGGACTAATCTGCTAATGAATGAAGGAAGGAGAAGGCCTTAATTGTCTATCCAAAGGTCCGCCTTGGGTGGAAATAGGCGAATCAAGTGGGTGGGAATGATCCGAGCCCCCTATGTCAATTTCAGTAAGGTAACTAAGGTTTACAATAATTCATTTCAGTAGTGCGTTACCTTGCTGCTCTATCTATCGGGTAGTCAGTCTCTTGGTCAAAAGCCGGTACCTAATTCCCCTGCTGGTGGGCCGATCCTCGTCTAGCGGTGGGAACCGGCTGGTATGGATCAATTGCTTGCCCTGTCTCTCTTCTGTTCAACCATCGAGAATCCGCAGTTCTCTTTTTGGGTGGAATAATAGGCGAAGGAATCCGCAGCTATTGAATCAGCTGTTAGAAAGGGACGAAGTGGCTTAGTGGATGACCCCCCGTTCTTTCTAGTGGGTTTTTTCCCGTCCGGGACCATTCATCCTTTTCCAAGCATAGGTAGAACCCCTCTTTCCCATACACAACGACGGTTCCAAGCAAGATGAGTAGTTTATAGTCGACTCAATATCAACGAAATCCCCCCATTTTCTCTTTTTAGTACCGATGGTCTTGTAGTGCACCCTTCATCGAAAGAGTAGGCGGTTGACAGACCCACCTCTGAATAAACCTTTAGGTTGGGAGATATCAAAGGGGAACCTCGCCTAGCTTATCTGTCCCTGTATTATTCAACTCATCTGTCCACTTATCTTGTTCAAAGCAGAAGGCAGATTTTAATCCTTTCTTTCGAGGAGAATATCATAGGACAGAGATCAGAGACAGGCTCGCACGCAGAGGCAGAAGCACTAACCGAATAAGACAAATATTAGGAAGGCCATCCTTAGAAGCCTTTGCATATCCGAAGAATTTATTATACAAGGAAGGACTCCTTGCTACTGAAGTTATTAATGCATTAAATACCTTTACAATGCCGATAGCGATTCCTGCTCGTATCAAAACAATGCCTTGAGGAATCTGTGCATCGAGACTAAGATATGAGACTAGTGAAATAAGTTACTTGCCCTAGGTTTAGTCAACGTAGGCGTGGAACATAAACCAGATCATGGAGTCCGGCAGTGAGTTGAAGTGATCCGTTAGGGAAATAAAATAGATCTAATGATTGATTGCTAGCAGTGATATTATCCGATTTAGCTCGAGTGAAGGAAACGTTCTCTTGTTGAAGAAGCCGAGAGTGACTTAGTAGGGAAATTCCTTAGAAGTTAGAAGAGTCCAATTCCTGTGATTCACTTCTTTTTGAGCCTGACAAGATCCGATCGTAGAATATCAAAGTCTGTTCCCGCGTCCCTGGTTCTATTACTTTCCAGGGAGCGCTAAGAAGCAAGGCCGGAGTGAGGGTTAAGCATTCTTTGAGAATCGGGGGATGCTATGGTAGAGTAGGTGCAGGAGTAGTAGCAGTTTGGGGCAAAAGGATTCGACAAGCTTAGAGCTTGAACGTGATCAACAAATCTTTTTTGCCAGAACTCGCGTTGGAAAGCGTGATAAACCCTCACAACCAAAGCCTTAAGGAAAAAATACTCTTCACCTTGGAAAGATTGTATATTTAGGAATATAGAATAAGCTATATTTGATTTGCAGGCCTCCTATAATATTAATATTTGAAGGAACAATTGGCTTCCTTCTTAGGTCCATGTACCTCTCATGCGAGCCAATTCCAATTGCGCATCCTTTTTCTTGCGAGTCTTTCTTTTGGAAAATCCTTTTGCATCCCTGCCCACCATAATAACTTGTGGCAACCAGAAGTCAGTCTCATCCGTGTAAGAATTACCTTTTCCAACTGAAATCTTTCAAA